CATCTCCAGGTTGGACAAATTCTTCATTGACAGAAAAAAAAATGAAGGATCTGACTGATAGAACAAATACAATTAGAAATCAAATAGAAAGAATTACAAAAGAGAAAAAAAAAGTAACTCCAGAAATAAATATTAGTCTTAACAAAACAAGTTATAATGCTAAAAGATTAGAAAAATGGCAAATATTAAAAAGAAGAAATGCTCGATTAATCTCTAAATTACCTTTTGTTTTTAAATTTTTAATTGAAAGAATCTACACAAATATATTTTTATCTATCATTAATATTCCCAGAATAAAGAGAAAATTATTTCTTGAATCAACAAAAAAAATTATGAATAAATCCATTTACAATAATGAAACAAGTCAAGAAATAATTAATAAAAAAAATCAAAATCCAATTGAGTTTATTTCGACTATAAAAAAGTCACTTTATAATATTAGTAATAGTCAGACAAATTCACATATTTTTTATGACTTATCGTACTTATCACAAGCATATGTATTTTACAAATTATCACAAACCCAAGTTATTAACTTGTATAAATTAAAATTATTTCTTCAATATCAAGGAATCCCTTTTTTTCTTAAGCCTGAAATAAAGGATTCTTTTGAAACACAAGGAATAGTTCATTCTAAATTAAGGGATAACAGACTTCCGAGTTCTGAAATGAATCAATGGAAAAACTGGTTAAGAGGGCATTATCAATACGATTTATCTCAGATCAGATGGTCTAGATTAATACCACAACAATGGCGGAATAGAGTTTATCAACGTCGTATGGTTAAAAGGAAAAATTTCAGCAAATGGAATTTATATGAAAAAGACCAATTAATTGATTACAAAAAAGAAAATATTTTGGAAGTCTATTCATTATTGAATCAAAAAGATAATTTTCCAAAATACTATAAATATGATCTTTTATCATATAAATCTATTAATTCTGAAAATAAAAAGGACTCATTTATTTCTAGATCGCCGTTTGAAGGAAATAAGAATCAAGAGATTTCTTATAATTACAACACATATAAAGACACTTTTTTTGATATGCTGAGGAGTATCCCTATCAATAATTATCTAGGAAAGGGCGATATTCTATATATGGAAAAAACTCCCGATAGGAAATATTTGGATTGGCAAATTATCAATTTTGATCTTAGACAAAAAGTCGATATTGAGGCCTGGATCACGATCGATGCCAATAGTAATCAAAATACTCAGATTATTACTAATAATTATCAAATAATTGATAAAAAAAATATTTTTTATCTTATGATTCCAGAAATGAATTTACCAAACTCCCCAAAAGTCTTTTTTGATTGGATGGGGATGAATGAAAAAATACTAAAGCGTCCCATATTGAATCTGGAACTTTGGTTCTTCCCAGAATTTTTGTTACTTTATAATACATATAAAACGAAATCTTGGTTTATACCAAGCAAATTACTTCTTTTAAATTTGAATAGAAATGAAAATAGTAATCAAAATCAAAAGATTAATGAAAAGCAAAAGGGAAGTTTTTTGATACCATCGAATAAAAAAATAAAGAATCGAAATCAAGAAGAAAAAAAAACCACAAGCCAAGGGGATCTTGGATCCGTTCTTTCAAACCAACAAAAAGATATTGAAGAAGATTATGCGAGATCGGACATGAAAAAAGGTAAAAAGAAAAAACAATACAAAAGTAACACGGAAGCAGAACTAGATTTGTTCCTGAAACGTTATTTGCTTTTTCAATTGAGATGGGACGATACTTTGAATCAAAGACTGATCAATAATATTAAGGTATATTGTTTCCTGCTTAGACTAATAGATCCAAGAAAAATTTCTATATCCTCGATTCAAAGGGGAGAAATGAGTTTGGATATAATGCTGATTCAGAAGAATTTAACTCTTCCAGAATTGATGAAAAAGGGAATATTTATTATCGAACCCATTCGTCTGTCTGTAAAAAATGACGGACAGTTTATTATGTATCAAACCATCGGTATTTTGTTGGTTCATAAGAGTAAGCACCAAACTAATCAAAGATACCGAGAGCAAAGATATGTTGCTAAGAATAATTTTGATGAATCTATTCCACCACATGAAAGAATAACAAGAAATAGAGACAAAAATCATTTGGATTTGCTTGTTCCTGAAAATATTTTCTCATTTAGGCGTCGTAGAAAATTAAGAATTCTAATTTCTTTCAATTCAAAGAATAGGAATGATGTAGATGGAAATCCTGTATTTTGCAACGAAAAGAATAGCAGCCAAGTTCTAGGTGACAGTAATCACCTTGATAGAGAGACAAATCAATTAATGAAATTGAAGTTCTTTCTTTGGCCTAATTATCGATTAGAAGATTTAGCTTGTATGAATCGCTATTGGTTTGATACCAATAATGGCAGTCGTTTCAGTATGTTAAGGATACATTTGTATCCACGATTGAAAATTCGTTGATAGTCCATTTTTCCTATATATCCTCTACTATATAGGATATATGAAAGCAAATAAATACACACATCACACGTCCTGTCTTACATTTCATTCTAAATATCCAATACTAAATGAATAATGTATCAATTCGATCTAGAAATGAATCAACAGAACCCTCTTCATTTTAGGTCTAAATTCTTCGCTTTTGTGAATACGAAAATGTGCCAATCCTTTTCTCTCCCTATCTAAATCTAATTTTCAATTGGATTGATTCATTTGAATTGATAAAATTAGGAGTTCATAAAGAAATTTGAATTAGATTATTGTATATACCACATTAAAATGAATGACATTATTATTACTGATCGGTAAAATCCATATCTGTAAAAAGGGAGAGGAGGCTTTTTTTTATGGTAAGAAATTCATTCATTTCGGTTATTTCTCAAAAAGAAAATGAAGAAAACAGAGGGTCTGTTGAATTTCAAGTATTCAGTTTCACCACTAAGATAAGGAGACTTACTTCACATTTGGAATTGCACAAAAAAGACTATTCATCTCAGAGAGGTTTGCGAAAAATTTTGGGAAAACGTCAACGATTACTGGCTTATTTGTCAAAAAAAAATAGAGTACGTTATAAAGAATTAATTGATCGGTTGGATATTCGAGAGACAAAAACTCGTTAATTTAAAGAGTGATATCATTTGAACTTATGCGTTTCAATTTTGATGAACTTCTTTTTACTTTCAGCAATTCATGGAAGAATGACTCGGTAAAAAACTTATGATTGCACCAACTACAAGAAAAGACCTCATGATAGTCAATATGGGTCCTCACCACCCATCAATGCATGGTGTTCTTCGACTTATCGTTACTCTCGATGGTGAAGATGTTATTGACTGTGAACCAATATTGGGTTATTTACACAGAGGAATGGAGAAAATTGCGGAAAACCGAACAATTATACAATATTTGCCTTATGTAACACGTTGGGATTATTTAGCTACTATGTTCACAGAAGCAATAACCGTAAATGGACCCGAACAACTAGGCAATATTCAAGTACCTAAAAGGGCTAGCTATATCAGAGCCATTATGTTGGAGTTGAGTCGTATAGCTTCTCATTTGTTATGGCTTGGTCCTTTTATGGCAGATATTGGGGCACAGACCCCTTTCTTCTATATTTTTCGAGAACGAGAATTGATATATGACCTATTCGAAGCTGCCACCGGTATGCGAATGATGCATAATTATTTTCGTATCGGAGGAATAGCTGCTGATCTACCTCATGGATGGATAGATAAATGTTTGGATTTTTGTGATTATTTTTTAACAGGGGTTGCTGAATATCAAAAGCTTATTACACGGAATCCTATTTTTTTAGAACGAGTTGAGGGCGTAGGCATTATTGGAGGAGAAGAAGCACTAAATTGGGGTTTATCAGGACCAATGCTACGAGCTTCCGGAATACAATGGGACCTTCGTAAAGTTGATCATTATGAGTGTTACGACGAATTTGATTGGGAGGTTCAATGGCAAAAAGAAGGGGATTCATTAGCTCGTTATTTAGTACGAATCAGTGAAATGACAGAATCCATAAAAATTATCCAACAGGCTCTGGAAGGAATTCCAGGGGGGCCCTTTGAGAATTTAGAAATCCGACGCTTTGATAGAGTAAAAGATACTGAATGGAATGATTTTGAATATCGATTTATTAGTAAAAAACCTTCTCCAACTTTTGAATTGTCCAAACAAGAACTTTATGTAAGAGTCGAAGCACCAAAAGGAGAATTGGGAATTTTTCTGATAGGAGATCAGAGTGTTTTTCCTTGGAGATGGAAAATTCGCCCACCGGGTTTTATCAACTTGCAAATTCTGCCTCAGTTAGTTAAAAGAATGAAATTGGCTGATATTATGACGATACTAGGTAGTATAGATATCATTATGGGAGAAGTTGATCGTTGAAATGATAATTGATAATACAACAGAACTACAAGCCATCCATTCGTTTTCCAGATTGGAATTCTTAAAAGAAGTCTATGGGATCATATGGGTGCTTGTCCCTATTTTGACTCTTGTATTAGGAATCACACTAGGTGTACTAGTAATTGTTTGGTTAGAAAGAGAAATATCTGCAGGGATACAACAACGTATTGGACCTGAATACGCCGGCCCCTTGGGAATTCTTCAAGCTCTAGCAGATGGGGTAAAACTACTTTTCAAAGAGAATCTTTTTCCATCTAGAGGGGATACTCGTTTATTCAGTATCGGACCATCCATAGCAGTCATATCCATTTTACTAAGTTATTCAGTAATTCCTTTTGGTTATCGCCTTATTCTAGCCGATCTTAGTATTGGTGTTTTTTTATGGATCGCTGTTTCAAGTCTTGCTCCCGTTGGACTTCTTATGTCGGGATATGGATCAAATAATAAATATTCCTTTTTAGGTGGTTTAAGAGCTGCTGCTCAATCAATTAGTTATGAAATACCATTAACTCTATGTGTATTATCAATATCTCTACGTGTGATTCGGTGAGACATAAAATTTCCCCTATTTCTTTTCTTTCTAGTAAGAAAGTTAAA